TATATATAGATCAAATTACAATACGTATGTACATATATTAGATGTACATATAGATAGCACTTTATTTCTTTTAGTTTGATTTCCCATCTCAAGAAGTCATTGATTGAACAATTAACGGATGATCCGCGGAGTTAAGTTATACAGTAACTTCTTCGGATTTGTAAAAGGAGTAGAGCAGACCCTGTCCATTTTTCATGCTTAAACATGAGATGAATCAAAAAAAGCATAAAAACTTTTCTAGTAGTCTAAAACAAATGTTAAATGTGTGATATGTGGATTGCTCAACAGAAGAAAGATCTCATTTTCTTATGTGTCGGATCTCTTTGGCCAATCACTAATCGCTTCGTTTCCGATAGAAAGAAAATATGTATTGTCGTAATAGCAGAACGACTTTCTTTTAGAAAGGTAAAAGAAAAAGGGGAAATAAATAAAGAAAAAAAAATAGTATTAGTTTTTCTTATTGTAATATCCATAATTATTATAAGAGCTGATTCACTAAAATAGAATATTTAGGAAAAATTAGGTTGTAAAAAATCGCCTATCATGCGTAGATTTGAGTTTCGAAATACAATTATGGTAATCATTCATTACTGTATTCCAGTACAATTTGGAAGACATTTTTCTTTTTTTAGGGCTTCGCAAAATGATCAATAAAGAATTGATACGGTTCGATTGAGCAATTAGTAGTGCCCAGCCCTAGAGTCCACTCCTTCCCCATACTACAAGTGAAAGGGAAAATGTAAAGACTACCATTAAAGCAGCCCAAGCAAGACTTACTATATCCATGTGAATTATGTCCCCTATTTCTATGAAGGAATTATTCTATTATTGATTAATAATCATAGCGGAATCAATGGCGCAGAGTCAAAATAGGTAAGACTATTTATTGATGAACCAATTCAATGAATACACTCGTAACAAGTTTCTATATTTTAGGGTTTCTGGTAAAATCAGGAAGCATTTAGTACAAATACGATGATACACACGCCTTTTCCTTGGAAATATCAAAGGAATGCTTCTATATGGAGCATGTAAGAATAGTAAGACCTATTGTTTGTTTTGATATTAATGCCTTTCCTTACTAAGCAAAAAGCATAAAAATATACCATCACGATAGATAACTATCTATCAGATACCTCTATTTCCTATTTGATCTAAGCTTACTGTCTTTCTTTCTGTGAAAGAATCCGGAGAACTCACCACCACTATTAATTAATACATTCTTTTTTTTCAACTTTAACCTTTACTCTTTTAATACCAGACGGAGTCACGAGACACTACTTTGAATAAGGGTAATTTAAGAGATCTTGTTATTATAGTCTTTCGTATAATCTCTTCTTCAATTCTAGTAGCAAAAACAGAGTATCCCTTAGGAACCTTTGGATACCGAGATTTCCGACCTTAGTTCTGAATCCCGGAATTGACTCTCACCATTTATTTGATTCAATTGAAAAATCAAATAAATGGTGAGAGTCAATCATTAAAGTAATAAGTGAGAGTTGCTTCATCCCTATTGATACCGATTTGGGCTACACCTCAATTTTGAGAAAAAAAAATTACAGTCTTTTAGAAAACCTACACCATGGGTTATAAAAATCGAGTATTGACACGCCCACTTAGTCCTTTGCCTCTGCTTCTTGCGGAGCAAGAATTCGTCGAATTAGATCGGCAAGATAGGAAAGAAATAAAAAATCTTTTGTTGATCAGGCGACACCCGGATTTGAACTGGGGATAAAGGATTTGCAGTCCCCCGCCTTACCGCTTGGCCATGCCGCCAAATTCGGTCCAAAATGGATAAAAATATTATCTATATTCTAATTCTATTACTCACTCCTTTTTTTATCTTGAATACCATTGTACTTATCCTTTTTTAAAAAGAAATTCCTGTTTTTTATTGGATCTAGTTTAGATTCTCCTCTTCGATTGATTGTATCTTAAAATATACATCGCTTAAAAACATCCCTTCTCTTTTTTATTGAGAGTAGAAAAAATGGATTTCCGGTCACAGACTGCAAAATTCAGGACAAATTGGAACCATTAACAATTTACTTTGAATTAGCGAACGATTCTTCCATTTTTATCTCCAATGAAATTTTGTTTCATTGAATAGCAAAAGAAAATCAAATTGATTTATGACTAATCAGTATTCATTTTTTTTTTCAATAAGCAATCCTTTTCAATTATCAATTCTAATTATAATAACATATATGTGTATATGTAAACCCCAGAACAGAAATTGTTACCCAGATATCAAACCGGATCTCTCTCTTATGTACATATCCCTATAGAGAATTCTCCTGTTTCAATTTTTCATTGAATATATTGAATAGAAAATACAAATTTTGATGGAGTGTGACTCACGTTGTCCCAAGTGAAATTACAATAAAAGATGTGATATATGGATAAAATAGATAGCCGTATCAGCATGTACTTAATAAAATAAATACAATTACAATAAATACTATTCTTATTATATTTTCTATTTATATTACGCAATTCA